ATTGAAGTTTTTCTATTTGGAATCGTCTTAGGTCTAATTCCTATTACTTTAACAGGATTATTTGTAACTGCATATTTACAATACAGGCGCGGTGATCAGTTGGACCTTTGATTGAGTAATGAGTAACATCTCTTTTTTTGATTGACCTCCTCCTTGTAGGAGGTCAAATTTCAGTTGCAATTATACTTTGTTTTGTTAAGTTATTTCATTGTAATTCGACATAACATAAACGGAATCACGCTCTGTAGGATTTGAACCTACGACATCGGGTTTTGGAGACCCGCGTTCTACCGAACTGAACTAAGAGCGCTTTCTTATATCCTATAAAAGTAGATACGATTGTAAAGTGTAAAGAAAAGGGTTTTTTTACCCCCGAGGGGTCTTGCGTACATGTACATATAGTATGTACAAACGAAAGATTATGTCCAAGATTTCCCGATCTTACTCAATGAATCCCTCGTAACTGTCCATAGCAAAAAGAATAGGTAGGGATGACAGGATTTGAACCTGTGACATTTTGTACCCAAAACAAACACGCTACCAAGCTGCGCTACATCCCTTTTAAAAATTGTTGTACAGTGTCATTGTATAAAATCCATGTCTTGTTTTCCACATCCTTCTTTTTTGCTCTACCTATCTATATAGGTAGAGAATGTTCTTGTCATTTCTTTTTAGGGGGAGCGGCAAAATTGAATCTGCTGGGTCATTGTACATATGCATTTTAGTTAGTAATTCCTAATTCTAATTTCATTTCAAGCAAAAACAAATGATCTTGAACTAAGATATCGGGTTATCTATGATCTATGTATTAGAATATCAAACTAGGACTATATATGTATTACAATATACAATACAAATAAAGAATGAAAATAAATAATAAAAAAATAGAAAATAAAAGAAGAAGGAGGATTTTCAATGCGAGATATAAAAACATATCTCTCAACGGCACCTGTGCTAACCACTTTATGGTTTGGGTCTTTAGCAGGTCTATTGATAGAAATTAATCGTTTATTTCCGGATGCCTTGTCATTCCCCTTTTTTTCATCCTGATTGAATTCTTGTATTGATCTGTGAAGAAATGAAGAAGATTTGAGATACAATTCTACGTAACATGACTCCAATTTCGCTTCCTTTTTCTTTCCTATCCTAAAAAAGAAGAAAGAGAAAGAGTGTATCGAACCTCAGTCAAAATACAGTGAATCTACGATAGAATTTGGGGGAAAAGAAATGGAAATGTGGATCCAGTCTAAGGGCGACGAAATTTGAACATAGAAAGGAGAAAATACTGAGATTAGGATAGGAATAATTCATAGTTAGAAAAAATTGTATTAATTAATTATTATGATATTCTTAATATTCTTCTATTAATGAATATGAGAATATGACTCTTTTTCTTTATAGTTATAGTAATTAATAGTAATTTTCTAGTACTCCGAAGTCATTCGAATTCTAATAATTCGAAAAAGAAAATATTTACAAATTCATTAAGAGTTAGTAACTTTTATTAATATAGTCTAGATATAGAATATAGATTGTTTTTTTTTTTATTTTTATTTGGTTCGGATCAAAAAGAAAATGAAGAGAGTTCTAAAGTGAAGTCGATCCAAAATGAAAAGGAGGTTCATGGCCAAGGGTAAAGATATCAGAATTCTAGTTATTTTGGAATGTACCTGTTGTGGTGTCAATAAAGAATCGCCGGGCATTTCTAGATATATTACTCAAAAGAATCGACACAATACACCCAATCGACTAGAATTTAGAAAATTTTGTCGCTATTGTCAAAAGTATACGATTCATGGGGAAATAAAGAAATAGGTGGAACGGAATGCGTGTGTGATTTTTCCAAGTAGCGGGAAGAGTAAGAACTTTACATCTTAACATATATAATACAAACCAAATCCTATTTTGGTCGAATCTTAAATGAATAAGAAAAAAAAAGAGAATTCTATTTTCTATATTCTTTTATATAGAAGGAATAAACAAACAAGGAATAAGCAAACCATGGATAAATCCAAACAACCTTTTCGTAAATCCAAGCGATCTTTTCGTAGGCGTTTACCCCCAATCGGATCGGGGGATCGAATCGATTATAGAAACATGAGTTTAATTAGTCGATTTCTTAGTGAACAAGGAAAAATCTTATCTAGACGGACGAATAGGTTGACCTTGAAACAACAACGATTAATTACTATTGCTATCAAACAAGCTCGTATTTTATCTTTGTTACCTTTTCGTAATAAGGAGAAACAATTGGAGAGAGTGGAGTCGATCCCTAGAACTACTGGTCCTAGAACCAAAAATAAATAGATATACTCCTCAAAACTCCAATCGGAACTCAAGCTCATATAAATGTTTTGCTCGAAAAACTAAAATCCAGATTTGATTCTTGTATTCTAAAAAAGGAAAAATGGGGAAGAAATCTTTTTTTCTTGAAGGATGTTCGTTTATTCCTACTACTCAAATCTTAATTTCTTTTTCTTCTATCTTCCCGGAGTCCATTCTCCGGGAAATCCTGTTTCAATCATTCTTGTTTCCTGTATAATAGATTCTATTAAAATTCTTTTATTCCTTTATTTGATTTGTATTTCTTTTTTTTTTTTATTGATGATTTTATTTGAAATAATATCAAAACAATTCTTATTTGATAGGGCTATTTGCGCAAGTATTTTACGATTCAGAAGCAATTGTCTCTTGTACAGATTGTGGATGAATAGGCTATAACTATAGAATAGCCGATCCTCACGAGTTACCGCATTTATCCGAGTGATCCACAAACGACGAAAATATCTCTTTTTCCTGCTCCTATCTCGATGAGAGGAAACCAAAGCTCTCATTCTTTGTTGAGTAGTCGTTCGAGTAAGTCTTGAATGAGCCCCTCTAAAGGTTGATGCAAATAAACGAATCTTTTTTCGACGTCTCCGAGCTGTATATCCTCGTTTAACTCTGGTCATTGAATCAAATGAAACTTTCTTGAATAACTAATTGATTTCTCTTCTTTCAGTCATCCTTTTCTTCCGGTCGATTAATAACAAAACGGATTCTTCCAATATATAAAATATAAATTCCAATGGCTTTTGCGACTATGACCTTCCCGACCACGATTTTTTCTTTCTTCAAGGTATCTCGCCTGGAAATAAGAAATTCGACTGCTACTATGCTACTAAATAAAAAAGAATAGTGGGTTTCCTCGTTTCTATGGCAACTTCTGAAACGGTGAGGTCCTCTCTATACACCGGAGCCTCTTCTTTCATTTCATCGAATTTGATTGTGAACTTGTATAGTTCACACTCTTTGGCTCTACCCATCCATTTTTCAATTAGAATTATTCTAATTATAAAGTAATAGTCCTTTTCACAAAAAAGCTATCCATACAGTGACGGCATTTAATTATGAAAGTTGGCTAGGTAGCTGACCCTGTTAGTCCGTTTTTTTAAGAAAAGGAATAGGAGCATAACCTTTTTCCTCCGCTTAATGGATAACTATTTGTTACCAATGGAGAACTCCTTCTCATCTCAAACGGAGTGATTGGATTTGCACCAATAGAAACCATAAATTCATAACATAATTAGGTAGATTATAGATCTTCATTCTTAGATACTAGTAAATTCAATTAAATGGCCGTCTTCCACTCTATCTATCCTAATTCATTGATAGTGGTCGTTGATACTGGAAAGATTTTTGCATTTCTTCAAACTACTGAACGAGTCGCACATACACCCTAGTACATGTTCCTCGACGCTGAGGACATCCTCGAAGAGCGGGAGATTTCGTGACATTTCTTATTGGCTGTCTTGCGTTTCTTATAAGTTGTTTAATGGTTGGCATGGCGTGTCTAGAGAATCTCATTCTAGATAGAATAGAGCGGGTTGGCTTAGATCGATCTTAACCTGATGATTATGAATGATTTCTATTCACACGGAAAATTCTAATTTTTAAACGGAATTCGTATATTTATATGGAATCCCTAGTATTTTCATTTTCGACCGCTACAAGATCAACGATGCCATGAGCTTGGGCTTCTGTTGCTGACATAAAAACATCCCTTTCCATATCTTCGGATATAACCCATAAAGGGTTGCCCGTTCTTTGTACATAAACTTTTGTGAGAGTTTCGCGAAGCTTCAATAGTTCTTCTGCTTCCAGGATAAAATCCCCAGCTTGTGCCTCGTAAAAAGAACTAGCAGGTTGGTGAATCATAACCCTGATGATATTGATATAACATCATGAATGGTTCTTCTATCTATATATCGCACGATTGGGTTAAAGTAAGGGGGAATCAAAATCAAAATAAAAAATAGAATTAAACAACCGTACGGGCATCTTTTGTACATTGCATACGGCTCTGCAATGGAATTTCTTCTTTTCGATAGAATTTCTTCTATCGAAAAGAAGAAAAAGAACCCATCCGATCCAAATCGTTAAATGATCCATTTACCACCCTTCCTTTCGTAGTAGTAAAAAAGATACTATGATGGTTCTGTTGCTTTATATGTTTATCTATTTATCTCGTCTGTGGTTTAGCAATCCCAAAGTTTCTTTTTGATATGATCCAAGAAGGAGAAAATGATTTTTTCATTTTTTTAACTCTTTCTCTCATAACATAAAAATAAGAAAGAGACTTCTGGTGTGGAAGAATAATGGTTTGTGACGCTGAAATTGACTCTTGCTTGACACAGAAAATCAACTTGGGAATAACCCTTCTTTCATACTACTATCTCGATACAAAATCTCATGTTAGAAAAAAAACAATAATGGTTTGTTCATATCGAACTTAAAGTGCCATGCTATTATTACTTATTCTTTATTTGATTAATATTCGATACAGCGAAGGCATAGTATTCTTTTTTTCTCAAATAAAAAAACTCATTGGCGCCAAGCGTGAGGGAATGCTAGACGTTTGGTAATTTCTCCTCCGACCAGAATGAAAGATCCCATTGAAGCGGCTAATCCCATACACACTGTATGTACATCCGGTGACACAAATTGCATAGTATCATAAA